TCAAAAAAGGGGGGTTCCTCCTTTTATCGTTGTATGTGAAAGACATGTATTCTTCAAAATAGATCGTTCTTTTTAGTTATTATCTATACTTATTTCGTGTATGTGGATAATTTTTTTAATATACTCTTTTTAATATACATTGTTTTTTTACTTTAACATATAAATATATATATAATACAAATATATTTATATATACATGTATATGTGATATATATATCACATATACGTATGCGCGCACATCACACATCACATATATAAATGAAATGAGAGAAAAAAAATCAGAATAATTAAGAATCCCAATATTTGACTTTTTTTTCAGATATTTTTTTTGTTGATTTCTTTTATTATTTATCCTTTCTAAAAGGATAAAAAAGATAAGAATTGGTGAATCGAGAACAATTTGTAATTATAAGAAAAAAGAGGTTCTTTTCTTATGGAACATACATATCAATATGCGTGGATAATACCTTTTCTTCCACTTCCAGTTACTATGTCAATAGGATTTGGACTTCTACTTATTCCGACAGCAACAAAAAATATTCGTCGCATGTGGGCTTTTCCTAGTGTTTTACTCTTAAGTATAGCTATGGTGTTTTCAGCCAATCTGTCTATTCAACAAATAAATGGAAGTTTTATCTATCAATATCTATGGTCTTGGACCATCAATAATGATTTTTCCTTAGAGTTTGGATACTTGATCGATCCACTTACTTCTATTATGTCAATACTAATTACTACTGTTGGAATCATGGTTCTTATTTATAGTGACAAGTATATGTATCACGATCAAGGATATTTGAGATTTTTTGCTTATATGAGTTTTTTTAATACTTCTATGCTGGGATTAGTTACTAGTTCAAATTTGATACAAATTTATATTTTTTGGGAACTTGTGGGAATGTGTTCTTATTTATTAATAGGTTTTTGGTTCACACGACCAATTGCAGCAAGTGCTTGTCAAAAAGCTTTTGTAACTAATCGTGTAGGGGATTTTGGTTTATTGTTAGGAATCTTAGGTTTTTATTGGATAACAGGTAGTTTAGAATTTCGGTATTTGCTTGAAATAACTAATAACTTAATCCAGAATAATGGGGTCAATTCTTTATTTGCTACCTTGTGTGCTTCTTTATTATTCGTCGGTGCAGTTGCTAAATCCGCACAATTCCCCCTTCACGTATGGTTACCTGATGCTATGGAAGGACCCACTCCTATTTCGGCTCTTATACACGCTGCTACTATGGTAGCAGCAGGAATTTTTCTTGTAGCTCGGCTTCTTCCTCTTTTCATAGTCATACCTTATATAATGAATTTCATTTCTTTAATAGGTGTAACAACACTATTATTAGGGGCTACTTTGGCCCTTGCTCAAAGAGACATTAAAAAAAGCTTAGCCTATTCTACAATGTCTCAATTGGGTTATATTATGTTAGCTCTAGGTATAGGTTCTTATCGAGCTGCTTTATTCCATTTGATCACTCATGCCTATTCAAAAG